ATCGACGGAATTAACAATTTTGATAATATATCCAAATCTAGTCCTTCTTGATTGAAAGAAATTCCTATGACCCCAATGAACAAAGTAAATAGTATTAATACAAGCATAGAAAATAACATAGTATTTTCCGATTCGTGGGGATAAGTAGTGTTATTAGTTTCAAAATAGGTAATATCAATAAAGGACCAGGTTATGTTTTTTAGATTTCTATCAATTCGATGTGAATGTGTCTTCTTCCGAAAAAAGGAAGCCCTTTCATTATTATTCATTGTTAATAAAGATAATAAATGCATTTTTTTTTTCGCTTCTTCTTCTTTACCCCATAAAGATATTGAATGGAATGAGTTATTTTTTTTTCCATTGTAATTTTTAAAATTAACGTTTAAATACCCTTCAAAAACAAGTAAATAGATCCGAAACATATAAAATGCGGTTAATCCTGCTGTGGAACAAGCTATTATTGCAAAAATTGGTGAATACAACCAACTATCATTAAGAATTTCATCTTTGGACCAAAAACAGGCAAAGGGTGGAATACCACAAAGAGAAAGTGTACCCACCAAAAAAGCAGTTTTTGTAATTGGCACATGTTTTGTTAAACCACCCATAAGAACCATATTTTGACTTTTATCTGGAGAATATCCAACAATAGCTTCCATTGAATGAATAATGGCTCCGGATCCTAAAAACAACAATGCTTTTGAATAAGCATGAGTAATCAAATGAAATAAAGCGGCTCGATAAGAACCCATACCTAGAGCTAACATCATATAACCCAATTGAGACATTGTAGAATAGGCCAAACTTCTCTTAATATCCTTTTGAGCAAGAGCTAAAGTAGCTCCTAATACTACTGTTATTATCCCTATGAAAGCTATTCCATTCATTATGGAAGGTATAACTATGAAAAGAGGAAGAAGCCGGGCTACAAGAAAAATTCCCGCCGCTACCATAGTAGCTGCATGGATAAGAGCGGAAATAGGGGTAGGCCCCTCCATAGCATCCGGTAACCATACATGAAGGGGGAATTGAGCAGATTTAGCAACTGAACCGACAAATAACAGGAAGGCACACAAAGTAACTAATAAAAGATTAACCTCATTATTATAAATCAAGTTATTGAATATTTCAAACAAATCTCGAAATTCTAAACTACCCGTTATCCAATAAAGACCTAAAATTCCCAATAATAAACAAAGATCCCCTACCCGATTAGTTACAAACGCTTTTTGACAAGCATTTGCCGCAATAGGACGTGTGAACCAAAAACCTATTAATAGGTAAGAACACATTCCAACCAATTCCCAAAAAATATAAATTTGTATCAAATTCGAACTAGTAACCAATCCCAACATTGAAGTATTAAAAAAACTCATATAAGCAAAAAATCTCAAATATCCTTCATCATGAGACATATAATTGTCACTATAAATAAGAACCAGAATTCCAACAGTAGTGATTAATATTAACATAATAGAGGTAAGTGAATCGATCAAGTAGCCAAACTCTAAAGAAAGATCATTATTTATAGTCCAAGACCATACATATTGATAGATGGAACTGTTATTGATTTGATGAATAGACAGATCCACCGAAAAAATCATAACTATACTTAATAATAAAACACTAGGAAAAGCCCACATACGGCGAATATTTTTTGTTGCCGTGGGAAAAAGGAGAAGTCCCACGCCTATTAACATAGGAACTGGAAGTGGAATGAAAGGTATGATCCATGAATATTGATGTGTATGTTCCATACAAAAATAATAATAAAAAAAAAAAAAAGAAAAAATTTTTCTTCTTAATTCTTAATGAGTTTTGTTTCTTATTCGCCAATTTTATCTCTTTTGAAAGGATTCAGTTAATAAAAAAATTAAGATTAAGATAGAAATACAATTTGATATTGTTAATTATTTTGAATTTTTGTCTAATATTTTCAATAGTTCAAAGTACGAAGTGAAAATGGGTCAAATGATATGACCAAATTCTTAGTGAAAAATAAACTTTTTTTTTTTAGAATATTAAGAAAATCCAAAATATAAATTATTATTATACAATAATTTATATCCAGAGAGTGAGGATAAATAATTACACCAAAACTAAAAACATTAGTTTATTTTGATATGAATCATAAATCCATATGTCTCAAAAAAAAAAAGAATTTTTTTTTTAGTTTTTGATTCCGAATCATTAATTCGTTTTGAAACTAATTGATTATTTTCCATTCCAACAAAAAGACATCTATCTTTGGAAAAAGTTTGTAAAAAAAATTCTAATATTCAAGAGTTTACTTTAGATAGAAAAAAGGAATTAAAATAGATGATTTTTAAAAATCATCTATCTTTTAAACGACCAAGAAAGCAGGATAAAGATAAGGGTTGGATTCTTAAATTTTTTCGATGTATTTTATTCCATGTATAAATGCAATACGACGAAAATAAACCGAGATATAAAAGGATAGTTTTTTTTGTAAGAATTACATAAAAGATTACTAGGAACAAAAAAAAGACTATGTGATTTTTACATATCCTCATTTTTTTATGAAAAGGGGTAGAATAGTCTAATTTAGAAAAACAAATAGATAAGATAGATATATGGCTAATTAAAGAACAATTCATTTTGAACAATAGATGTCTTTCACATCCAACTATAGCAATGAATAAACTAGTATAATTTTTGAATGGCAGCTCCAAAAAAACGCACTTCTATATCAAAAAAAAGGATTCGTAAAACAATTTGGAAGGAGAAGGGATATTGGGCAGCATTGAAAGCTTTTTCGTTAGCGAAATCTCTTTCTACGGGGAACTCAAGAAGTTTTTTTGTACAACAAATACAAACATTGGAATAATCTGAATTAACTGGATTCAAAGAATAGTTTAATTTAGAATAGTTTCGTATATATTCGTATATATATATTGAAATATTTTTATGATTATTGGTTTTTTGCTCTTTATATATTTATATTATTATTTCTTTTTTTAGTTTCTATATTTTATAGATATTTTTATACAAATTAAAAAAAATGAGATATAAGTAAGAATTTCTATTTGTTACTGTTTTGAACTATTCAATATAAAACCTTTTTTTTGATTTTAATTCTTTAATGTTTCTGTTTCACAAATGTAATATTTGTTTACTAAATTTAGGATTTAGTAAACAAATATTGCATTTGAATCGACTCTTTCAATCTCGACGATTGACTAAAAATCGGTTATTATGATTTCGAGCAAGCCGCTATGGTGAAATCGGTAGACACGCTGCTCTTAGGAAGCAGTGCTAGAGCATCTCGGTTCGAGTCCGAGTGGCGGCACGGCATCTTATTTTCTAAAAGAGTAAGTCCTATAATGAATTCAATTCCCGATTTCCATTTATATAATTAGGAGATCCTTTTTTTATTCATTTTTTTATATGATATTTTCAACTTTAGAGCATATATTAACTCATATCTCGTTTTCGGTCGTATCAATTGTAATTGCAATTCGTTTGATAACCTTATTAGTCAATGAAATCGTAGTACTATATAATTCGTCCGAAAAAGGCATGATAGTAACTTTTTTCTGTATAACAGGATTATTAATTACTCGTTGGATTTTTTCAGGCCATTTACCATTGAGTGATTTATATGAATCAGTAATCTTTCTTTCATGGGGTTTTTCCATTTTTCATATAGTTCCAGGTTTTGGTTTTAAAAAGCTTAAAAACCATTTAAGCACAATAATAGCACCAAGTGTTATTTTTACCCAAAGCTTTGCTACTTCGGGTCTTTTAACCAAAATGCATGAATCCACAATATTAGTACCCGCTCTACAATCGCACTGGTTAATGATGCACGTAAGTATGATGGTATTGGGCTATGCAGCTCTTTTATGTGGATCATTATTATCAGTAGCTCTTTTAGTCATTACATTTCGCAAAGTCATAATAAGAAATATTGGTAAGAACCATAATTTTTTTTTTAATGAGTCATTTTCATTTTCTTTTCCTGAGATCAAATATATAAACGAAAGAAACAATGTTTTACGAAACACTTCTTTTCCTTCTTATAAAAATTATTACAGGTCTCAATTTATTCAACAATTGGATCGTTGGAGTTATCGTATTATTAGTCTAGGCTTTATCTTTTTAACCATAGGTATTCTTTCAGGAGCAGTATGGGCTAATGAGGCCTGGGGATCATATTGGAATTGGGATCCAAAGGAAACTTGGTCGTTTATTACTTGGACCATATTCGCGATTTATTTACATACTAGAAAAAATCAAAAATGGAAAGGTGTAAATTCTTCAATAGTGGCCTCTATGGGCTTTCTTATAATTTGGATATGTTATTTTGGGATAAATCTATTAGGAATAGGACTACATAGTTATGGTTCATTTACATCTAATTGAATTTGAGTAAAGGGCCTGACAAATACAAACATAGTAAGCATATATATAATATAAGTATAAGAAAACTTCGCATAAACTGTCGAGAACCCTTTAAATCAAGTAATGTAGTGATTCAAGGGGTTCTCACAAACACCAAACATATCCGGTTACAATTCTAATTCTTTTTTTTTTCATTGTACAATGAACATTATTAAAAAAAAAAATAGGATTTATTGCTTTCTTTGATTTTTTTGGTTTAGTCATTTATTCATGAAAACTATCTATAAAAAATTAGATAGAATAGCTTCGACCTTGTCAACTGATAATGAGAAAATGAAATCTGGATAAATACCAATACCAATTACAGGTATAAGGATAGAAATCGAAATAAATAACTCTCGCGGCCCAGAATCAAAAAAAAAAGAGTTTGGTGTATTAAAAAACTTGTATCCATAGAACATCTGGCGTAACATAGATAATGAATAAATAGGAGTTAATATCATTCCAATTGCCATTACAAAAGTAATTAGTATTTTTGTCATTAAAAGATATTTTTGACTGGTAATTATTCCAAAAAAAACTATCAATTCCGCAACAAAACCACTCATGCCCGGCAATGCAAGAGAAGCCATCGATAATATAGTGAAAACCGTGAATATTTTTGGCATTGGAATAGCCATTCCACCCATTTCGTCAAGATAAAAAAGACGTATTCTATCATAACTCGTTCCTGCCAAGAAAAAAAGCGCAGCACCAATAAATCCATGAGAAATTATTTGTAAAATGGCTCCATTGAGTCCCGTATCGCTTATAGAACCAATTCCTATAATTATAAAACCCATATGAGATACGGAGGAATAAGCTATTCTTTTTTTTAAATTACGTTGACCAAGAGATGTTGAAGCTGCATAGATTATTTGAATTGCGCCTAATAGAATTAACCAGGGGGAAAATAGAGAATGAGCGTGGGGTAATAATTCCATATTAATTCGAACCAATCCATACGCTCCCATTTTTAATAAGATTCCGGCTAAAAGCATACAAGTACTGTAATGTGCCTCTCCGTGGGTGTCTGGTAACCATGTATGTAAGGGTATAATCGGCGATTTGACAGCAAAAGCAATAAGAAATCCAATATAGAATATTATTTCCAGTGCCACAGGATACGACTGATTAGCTGATGTTTCAAAATTTAATGTTGGTTCATTGGAACCATATAAACCAATACCGAGAACTCCCATTAATAAAAAAATGGAACTTCCTGCAGTATACAAAATAAACTTTGTAGCTGAATACAAACGTTTCTTTCCTCCCCACATGGATAAAAGTAGATAAACAGGAATTAATTCGAATTCCCACATGATGAAAAAAAGTAAAATGTCTCGAGAAGAAAATGATCCTATTTGACCACTATACATTGCTAACATCAGGAAATGAAATAATCGGGATTCCCGAGTAACCGGTTGAGCCGCTAAAGTAGCTAAAGTGGTGATAAATCCCGTCAGTAAAATAGGTCCTATAGAGAGTCCATCTATTCCGAATCTCCAATAAAAATCAAAAAAATTGATCCATTTATAATTCTCCGTCAATTGGATTAATGGATCGTCCAATTGGAAATGATAACAGAATGTATAGGTTGTTAGAAGGAGATTCGTTAAGCATATACAAATAGTATACCACCTTATTACCTTATTTCCTCTATGGGGAAATAAGAAGATTAAGGAACCCGCGGATATTGGCAAAACTACAACTATTGTTAACCAAGGAAAAAAATTCGTGGTAAAAATAAGATACACTTGAACCAGAAAAACCCGTGCTCAAAATAGAAATTTTTTTTTTCTATTTTGAGCACGGGTTTTTGTCAGTAAAAAAATGGTATTCGTGTGTGATTTTTTGAAACGTATCAATAAGCTAGACCCATGCTTCGAGTTGTTTCATGCCATAAATAAACTCGAACACTCAAGAAATCTGTCGGACAGGCGGATTCACACCTCTTACAACCAACACAGTCCTCTGTTCTTGGAGCAGAAGCAATTTGCTTAGCTTTACATCCGTCCCAAGGTATCATTTCTAATACATCTGTGGGGCAGGCTCGGACACATTGAGTACATCCTATACATGTATCATAAATCTTTACTGAATGCGACATTGGATCTATTAATTTTAGAACATCAGCAATTTTCGATCTAGTAAACTTGTAAATGAATCATATATTTCAACACCAGACGAATCAATGATTTACCAGAATTTTTCTAATCAATCTACCTCTGGATCAATTCATAAGAGAGGGCCAAGATACTTTGATTTCTTACGTTTTCGCAAACATGATCATACGTTGTGTATCATACATGCGAATTGGAATTGATAAAAATTTAAATTTCAATATTCTAAATTCTACTTTTTCTGATTAATACTATTTATTCAACAAATTCGATTGATTGATACGAGTTGATTTTCTATTACGATAAATTGACGAAACAATAGCCAGTCCAATAGCTGCTTCAGCGGCTGCAATAGCTATAACAAAAATTGAAAAAATATTTCCTTTTAATTGACGACTATCAAAAAAATCAGAAAAAGTTACGAAATTGATATTAACCGCATTCAGTATAAGTTCAAGACACATAAGGGCTCTAACCATATTTCGGCTCGTGATCAATCCATAGATACCAATAGAAAATAAATAGGCACTCAAAACGAGTACATGTTCGAGCATCATTGACCAACTCCTTATCAATTTCGATTCATTTCAATATGAACAACAATTCAACAGATTCGATTGACTAGAGAATATAACAAGTACAGACCAAAAGAATATATTGGTAATAAATCGAATAAAAAAATTATTTTAAACATAAACAATCTTTCACTTTCCTATTCACATATAAAATTAAAAGGAAATGGAGATAAAATAGAACAAAATAGAATTTTGATTGATGTTACTAATTCTATTCTTACTGGCGAGCCACGACAATTGCACCTATCAAAGCAGCTAAAAGAATTATTGAAATGAGTTCAAATGGAAGAAAAAAATCTGTTGATAAATGAATTCCAATTTGTTGACTATTATTTATCAAATCTTGCTCTATAATCTGATTTGATCTTGTAGTCCAAATAATCCCATACCATGATGTA